GGGTTCAAAACAAAAAATGGACCGGCCCATACATAGTATGAACTCAAAATTACAGAATTAATAACCAACTCATCGCTTCACATTATCTAGATCTAAACAACCAGTCAAGATATGATATATTGGTCATATCATTGTAGCAACTGAAATCTTTTTTGCATAAACACAAAAAAAAACCAAACCAATCTGATTATGAGTTTGGGAAGCGAAATCTAGAATGATGTGGATAAATGGAAGAACGGTGAGAGAAAGAGATAAAAAGAACGCCAATGATATATGATTCCAATATAATATGTAAGGTCTATGAATCATTTCATAAAAAGCAATGTAATAAAGCATCAAACTAATTCCTCCCGAATTAAATGAATATGTTCATAGAAAAAAAATCAAGAGCCTAGAGCCAATAAAGACTGAGAAGATTGACTCAAGAACAGGAGCTCCATTGTATAATTCAGACCTAACCATTAATTGAGAAGCGATGGGAACGACGGAAACCTGTGAATACAGAAGATTCTATTAAAAACGAATCCTAATGATTCATTGAGTGGGATGGCGGAACAAACCAGGTATCAATTCATTTGTTCTGAAAGATCGTGGGCTAACCTTACAATTGAAATAGATATTGAAAGAGTAAATGTTCGCCCGCGAAAGCTTTATTTTACCGAATTGCTCTATTTTTTGAGCGATCCGATATGATAAAGACAAAACAAAATAAAGATTCGTTATAGCCTTATATATTATTATATTATAAATAAATTATAAATAAAAAATTACATTATCTAGAAATATATGTTTAGCTATATATCCAAAAGCTATATATAAACAAGATATAAAAATTTCTAATAGAAATAGATTAGATGAAAATTAGATGAAATATCAAAGAATCCCACGATTCAGTGTATTATTCAAAAAAATGGAATTTTATCTTAACTAAATTTTTTTGAATCATTTCATTCGCGAGGAGCTGGATGAGAAGAAACTCTCATGTCCGGTTCTGGAGTAGAGATGGAATTTTAAAAAGACCCATCCACTATAACCCCAAAAGAACCAGATTCCGTAAACAACATAGAGGAAGAATGAAGGGAATATCTTATCGAGGTAATCGTATTTGTTTCGGTAGATACGCTCTTCAAGCACTTGAACCTGCTTGGATCACATCTAGACAAATAGAAGCGGGGCGACGAGCAATGACACGAAACGTACGCCGTGGTGGAAAAATATGGGTACGTATATTTCCAGACAAACCAGTTACAGTAAGACCTACAGAAACACGTATGGGTTCGGGGAAAGGATCCCCCGAATATTGGGTAGCTGTCGTTAAACCAGGTAGAATACTTTATGAAATGGGCGGAGTAGCAGAAAATATAGCTAGAAAAGCTATTTCAATAGCGGCGTCCAAAATGCCTATACGAACTCAATTCATTATTTCGGGATAGGAATAAAAGAAAAAGAGGTCTTTGGGATGAAAAAAAATTGCAGGTTTCTTTTTTTGATTTTGGACAAACAATATTTCTTTTTTTTTCCTTCGTTCTTTGCATTGAAAAATCGAATAAAAAAATGATATGATTCAACCCCAGACCCATTTGAATGTAGCGGACAACAGCGGGGCCCGAGAATTGATGTGTATTCGAATCATAGGAACTAGTAATCGCCGATACGCTCATATTGGTGACGTTATTGTTGCTGTGATCAAAGAAGTAGTACCAAATATGCCTCTAGAAAGATCAGAAGTAATCAGAGCTGTAATTGTACGTACCTGTAAAGAACTCAAACGTGACAACGGTATGATAATACGATATGATGACAATGCTGCAGTTATTATTGATCAAGAAGGAAACCCAAAAGGAACTCGAATTTTTGGTGCGATCGTCCGGGAATTGAGACAGTTAAATTTTACTAAAATAGTTTCCTTAGCCCCTGAGGTATTATAAGACGAGACCATGATATAGTTATAGTAAGCGAATGAAATAGATTAATTAGTAGATTGTGTTTCACGCATATACCTTTAATTTAATATTTAATAGAATTCATAAATAAAAAAATAAAAAAGAGCATGTTGATTATATCAAAATTAGCAGGCACCAATAATTTTAGTTCATCATGGGTAGGGACACTATTGCTGACATAATAACCTCTATACGAAATGTCGACATGGATAGAAAAGTAACGGTTCGAATAGCATCTACTAATATCACCGAAAACATTGTTAAAATACTTTTACGGGAAGGTTTTATCGAAAACGTGAGGAAACATCAGGAAAGCAACAAATATTTTTTGGTTTTAACCCTGCGACATAGAAGGAATAGGAAAGGAACATATAGAACTATTTTAAATTTAAAACGGATCAGTCGACCTGGTCTACGAATCTATTCTAACTATCAACGAATTCCTAGAATTTTAGGTGGTATGGGGATTGTAATTCTTTCTACTTCTAGAGGTATAATGACAGACCGAGAGGCTCGCCTAGAAAGAATTGGTGGAGAAATTTTGTGTTATATATGGTAATCCTTCTGATATTCGAATTGGATCCGGAACTTCCTATTTGTGAAAAAAAAAAGAGAAAGGGCGGGTTGTCTAATATCACTACTCCTCCATTAATTAATACTTTAAGGGGGTTTTACCTGGAATGAAAGAACAAAAATGGATTCATGAAGGTTTAATTACTGAATCACTTCCCAACGGTATGTTCCGGGTGCGTTTAGATAATGAAAATATGATTCTAGGTTATGTTTCAGGAAGGATCCGACGTAGTTTTATACGGATACTACCAGGAGATAGAGTCAAAATTGAAGTAAGTCGTTATGATTCAACCAAAGGGCGTATAATTTATAGAATCCGAAACAAGGATTCGAATAATTAGGGAGTTTTTCAACTTCAACATTCCTTTTTTCATGGAGATACAATTCGAAGTTCAAAATTTCAAGAAACTTATTTTCTTCCAAGAAGTAGATTCTTAATTAAGTTAAGGTAAGGAATAACAAATATGAAAATAAGGGCTTCTGTTCGTAAAATTTGCGAAAAATGTCGACTGATCCGTAGACGGGGACGAATTATAGTAATTTGTCCCAACCCGAGACATAAACAAAGACAAGGATAATTTTTCGAAAAGAGATTCTCTAAAGAACCCGATGTACAAATAAAAAAAAATCATGTTTTGACATGAAATGGATATATCCATATATCTCTTACTCATATTTATGAGATGATAAAATATGGCAAAACCTATACCAAGAATTGGTTCACGTAGGAATGGACGTATTGGTTCACGTAAGAGTGCGCGTAGAATACCAAAGGGAGTTATTCATGTTCAAGCAAGTTTTAACAATACCATTGTGACCGTTACAGATGTACGGGGTCGGGTGGTTTCTTGGTCCTCGGCCGGTACTTGTGGATTCAGGGGTACAAGAAGAGGGACGCCATTTGCTGCTCAAACCGCAGCAGGAAATGCTATTCGTACAGTAGTGGATCAAGGTATGCAACGAGCAGAAGTCATGATAAAGGGTCCTGGTCTCGGAAGAGATGCAGCATTACGAGCTATTCGTAGAAGTGGTATACTATTAAGTTTCGTACGGGATGTAACTCCTATGCCACATAACGGCTGTAGACCTCCTAAAAAAAGACGTGTATAGGAATAAACTGTGTAGAAATAAACATTGAAGAGATTTCAAGAGAAATAAATGATTCAATGATCTGATCAAGTAATATTACTATGGTTCGAGAGAAAGTAACAGTATCTACTCGGACACTGCAGTGGAAGTGTGTTGAATCAAGAGTAGACAATAAGCGTCTTTGTTATGGACGCTTTATTCTGTCTCCACTTATTAAAGGTCAAGCCGACACAATAGGCATTGCGATGCGAAGAGCTTTGCTTGGAGAAATAGAAGGAACATGTATCACACGTGCAAAATCTGAGAAAATACCCCATGAATATTCTACCATAGTAGGTATTCAAGAATCAGTACATGAAATTTTAATGAATTTGAAAGAAATTGTATTGAGAAGTAATCTGTATGGAACTCGCGGCGCGTTTATTTGTGCCAGGGGTCCTGGGTATGTAACTGCTCAAGACATCATTTCACCGCCTTCTGTGGAAATCGTTGATAATACACAACATATAGCTAGACTGATGGAACCGATTGATTTGTGTATTGGATTACAAATCGAGAGGAATCGCGGATATAGTATAAAAAGGCCAAATAACTTTCAAGACGGAAGTTATCCTATAGATGCTGTATTCATGCCTGTTCGAAATGCGAATCATAGTATTCATTCTTATGGGAATGGGAATGAAAGACAAGAGATACTTTTTCTCGAAATATGGACAAATGGGAGTTTAACTCCTAAAGAAGCACTTCATGAAGCCTCCCGTAATTTGATTGATTTATTTATTCCTTTTCTACATGCGGAAGAAGAAACTTTACATTTAGAGTACAATCAACACAAGAGCACTTTACCCCCTCTTACTTTTCATGATAGATTGGCTAAACTAAGGAAAAACAAAAAAGAAATAGAATTGAAATATATTTTTATTGACCAATTAGAATTGCCTCCCAGGATCTATAATTGCCTCAAAAGGTCCAATATACATACATTATTAGACCTTTTGAATAAGAGTCAAAAGGATCTTATGAAAATTGAAGATTTTCGCATAGAAGATGTAAAACAGTTATTGGGCATTCTAGAAAAACATTTCACAATTGATTAACCGAAGAATAATAAATAGATTGAATTTTTTTCATATTTTTTTTTTTTTTTTAGAAAAAAAAACTGGGTTTTGAATCTTTAACCAAATCCATATATTCGGAACAGATTCAGAATTTAATTGAATAGATGTATGTATCTAGGGAGAATTCACTTTGAAGCGACTATTCCCTAGATACACATGCGGGATATTTTATTTCACAATTGAATCAATTGAAATTTAAAAAAGACCTAAAGTTAGGGATTTATCAATAGGTAATGTTGCTCCAATACCCAACCAAAGGGCCACTGCGGTACCAATC